CTAGGGGCATATTTGGCACTGCTTCTTTGATCACAGCAACAATAACGTCACCGATATGAGCATATCGACGATTGCTAGCTCCTATGATTCGAATACACATCAATTCTCGAGCCCCGCTGTTATCCGCTACATTCAAAAGAGTCTGAGGTTGAATCATATCAGTTTTTTAGAATATATTCTTTCAATGCAAAGCAAAGAGTGAAGAAAAAAAAAAAGAAATATTGTTTGTCCAAAGAAAGAAACCGGCACCCGTGGTTGTTTTTTTATCCCCAAGACCTTTTTCTTTTGATTCTTTTTATCCCGAAATAATAAATTGAGTTCGTATAGGCATTTTGGACGATGCTATTGAAATCGCCCTTCTGGCTATATTTTCTGTTACTCCACCCATTTCATAAAGTATTCGACCTGGTTTAACAACAGCTACCCAATATTCAGGGGATCCTTTCCCCGAACCCATACGTGTTTCTGCGGGTCTTACTGTAACCGGTTTGTCTGGAAATATACGTACCCATATTTTTCCACCGCGGCGTGCATTTCGTGTCATTGCTCGTCGACCTGCTTCTATTTGTCTAGATGTGATCCAAGCAGGTTCAAGTGCCTGAAGAGCATATTTACCGAAAGAAATATGATTACCTCGATAAGATATTCCCTTCATTCTTCCTCTATGTTGTTTACGAAATCTGGTTCTTTTGGGGTTATAGTTGATGGTTGGTTCTGAATTCCATCTCTACTACAGAACTGGACATGAGAGTTTCTTCTCATCCAGCTCCTCGCGAATAATAAAATTTTCAAATTGTCTATTATTCATTTGTATATCTTGTTTTTTTAGCTAACTAAACATATTAATATTTCTATTTTAAATTTTTAAATATCGTATTTTTTTATGTTATAACGAATCTTTTTTTTGTTTTGCTTTTTATCCTATTGTATTGACCAAAAATTATCAATTCAAGAAAATAAAGTTTTCACGGGCGAATATTTACTCTTTTCGGTGCTATTTCAGTTGTAGGGTTAACTCATGACTTTTCTTTTCCCAATAAATGAAGGAATTAGTCTCTGGTTTGTTTCGCCATCCCGATCAATGAGTCTGTTGTCAATAGATTTGGATTCACAGGTTCCATCGTTCCCATCGCTTCTTACTTAATGGTTAGGTCTGATTTCTACAATGGAGCTCATAATGAAATTTTTTGTTAAGCCAATTTTCTTAATCTTTATTAGCTCGAAGCTCTTATTTTTTTTTGTTCTATGAACAGATTCATTTTCTTTTTTATGAATCCATATTGATTAATGCTTTATTACACTGCTTTTTTATGAGATGACTCATAAACCTTACATATTGGATGGAATTTTATATCGCTGGTTTTGTTTGTTTCTCCCCTTCTTTCACCCTTCCATTTATCCACATCTTTCTTCTTCGCTTCACAACTTAGAATCAGATTTATTTTTCTTTTGTTTATGCAAAAAAGATTTCAGTTGCTACAGTGATATGACCGATATATCATATCTTGACTGGTTCTTTGGATCCAGATAATGTGAAGTGATGAGTTGGTTATTAGTTCTATAGTTATTTGTTTATACAAAGAGGCTGGTCTTTTTTTTTTCTTTAACCCTAACCCTAAAAAACCAACGAGTCGCACACTAAGCATAGCAATTATTTTCAAAGGGTCGATCTAATTTTTATTCAACCTTATAGAATTAGAATTGTTCATTTTGGTTTTATTTTGATTGAACAGAAAAAGGGAACGAATTTCTATTTTTTTGTTCCATCGCTGGATCGACGGGAAAGACAAGTAAAGGTTTATTATTACCCGTCTATAAATATCCAAATTTTTATGCCTAAAACCCCATAGATAGTTCGAACTGTATAAGAACAATAATCAATTTTAGCTCGAATGGTTTGGAGGGGAACCCTGCCCTCTCTGATCCATTCGACACGCGCAATTTCTTTTCCGTCGATACGCCCTGAAATTTGTACTTGAATTCCTTTTGTATCTGCTTGTTCAGTTAATTCAATAGCCTTTTTCATTGCTTTTCGAAAAGAAACTCTATTCTTTAATTGGCCGGCTATAAATTCTGCAAGAATATTAGGGCTTCCGTAGGGTTTTGCAATTCTTGTGATAGTAATGTTAAGTTTTCGGTTGACACAATTAAATTCTTTTTGTAGATTCATCTGCAATTCTTCGATTCCTCGTGGTCGATTTTCTATTAATAACTTTGGGAATCCCATATAGATAATGACCTGGATCAGATCGATTCGTTTTTGAATCTCTATACGTGCAACTCCCTCGACGCCAGAGGAAATTTTCATATTTTTTTGTACATAATTCTTAATAAAATCTCTTATTTTTTGATCTTCTTGTAGACCTTCGGAATAATTTTTTGGTTGTGTAAACCAAATGGAATGATGACTTTGG